TTAAAAGGGCCTTTTTTATTTAATTCCGGAATTATTCACTATGTGGATAAAATATCTATATGTACATATATTATAAACATAAGTATATATGCATTAAGTACGTGCAGTAGATACATAGTGTCTAGTGGCTCATTGTTGAATAATAAAATGGATTTACCTAGGAAGTCTAGGAGAAAATGCAATGAATTGTTTCAAGACCGACTCGAATAGAAATAAATTCAATTGAAATAATTCAAAAAAAAAAAAATACTACTACTAGATTTCTAATGTCGATTCTAATGAATAATTCGTCAATGACGAATAAAAAACAATTCTATGCAATTCTGAAAGGGGGAAAGATCCCTCGGCTAGAATCATTTGATTATATTGACAATTTCAAAAAACGGATCATACTATGATCATAGTATGATGGCCGTTGGTCAAGCGGGCCCCCATCGTCTAGTGGTTTAGGACATCTCTCTTTCAAGGAGGCAGCGGGGATTCGAATTCCCCTGGGGGTAGGGTACTACGAAAGGAAATTGATCATGGATTACCAATAAGTCGAAAATTGATTCTTCCTGGGTCGATGCCCGAGCGGTTAATGGGGACGGACTGTAAATTCGTTGGCAATATGTCTACGCTGGTTCAAATCCAGCTCGGCCCAATAATTCGCCAATCCGCCATGAGATGATATAACTCCCTTTGTACTTCAGAAATACCCGATCCGGAGATAAAAAAGAATCAAATTTTCTGCTAGATCCCGTATTTCCCTGGGATTGTAGTTCAATTGGTCAGAGCACCGCCCTGTCAAGGCGGAAGCTGCGGGTTCGAGCCCCGTCAGTCCCGACGGATCCAATAAATATATCAAAAAATCTCTCCCTTTTTCTGAAGGGGACCGGGGGAAGAATTCCATTGTCAAAGCAAAGGGGAAATCCTTATTTCTTTTTTCTTTCCTTTTGGTAGGAGAAAGACATATGCGGTTGGATTAGTACAATTATTGGTAGCATTATAGTCAGTATTCCAAGAAATGCTGGCTTTTTCGATTGCCCCCGATGCATGTAATGGAATCGAGTACTATACTTTTTTGAGGCGCGCATACACAAAAGGAATTCCTTTCTTGTCCAATACAAAATTGAATATAAGAAAATACTTTCCAGAAAAAACAAAAAAAAAACAATTTATTTTTCTGGCTACGGATTTATGGAACCTGACTTACTAGTTTGAAGTTGCAAAATAGATTTCATGCAAATTGCACACTGAGCTTTTGGTATAGGTGTCCCGGGGCTAATAATCTACGAAGAAAGGAGGGGGAAGGACAGATCAACCAAAGATCCTACTCCTCTTAGAAAGGCGAATGAATCATTTTTCCTATTTTTCATTTTGTTTTAAGGCCCCATCGACGAAAGAACAAATCGGAAAATAGTAAATTTGATGAATATTCATTTTATACGGTCTCATCTTTATCACACTTCTTTGTCTTCCAAGTCAAAAATAGTTTCGTTCTAAACTCCTTTCTTTTTCCATTTAGCTTTTATTGTTTGTTTGGGTTTGTAACTATGTGACCACTGGAAGTGGAAGAGCTATTTGATGAGACTTCATCAGATGATTGTACAAGAAGGAACTAGATAGATTAGAGAGAAAAAAAGAACAGATAATAAAAAATGATAAATAAATAAAGGAATTTTGGGTTAGGTCAGCAATCCAAGTTTGGGGCGGTATGGATAAAAGAACTTCCTATGTTATACTATTCAATTCTCGACGACGAATTTATTTGATAGTTCAGATATTGTTATTCATGATATTGATCTGATTCAAGATCATCGAGAGGTAATATTCATTCATTGAATTTACAGGCCAAAGATTTATCATCTCTATGGGATTAAATCCCGAGTTATTGCGAAGTAAAAAACCGATGAGATTATGGAAGTAAATATTCTTGCATTTATTGCTACTGCACTATTTATTCTAGTTCCTACCGCTTTTCTACTTATCATTTATGTAAAAACAGTCAGTCAAAACGATTAATTATTAACTAATTTGAATGAAACTTGACTTCTGAGTTCTTAGCCAAAATTGACGAAATAAAATGAAAAAGATTCCAATTTCATGTCTTAAATGAAATGAGTGGACTAGAATCGGCAGTATTCTAATAGATAGATAGTATGGTAGAAAGAAATAGATGAATCTTTCTACCATACTATTTATTAGTTAGATTCTTGTTATAAAGCTGCCCCCTGGAATAAAATAAAGATAGAGGCTGCATTTGATATGGATCTATATATCAATCTACAATATTATCTTGATATATGCGAATATCAATTCCATATATGGGATTGACATAGCATCCAATTCCATTTATTTGCTATATCTATTTGTTCTGATCAATCTGAATTACTCCTATGTCTTATAGTTTGAATTACTATATTTTTGATTTCCAATATGAATCTCGGTATCTATTGAGAGAATCAAATCAATGAAGCAAAAGCGATAGATATAGGCATATTCAAAAAATCACGTAGTA